TATGGGGCAGCTCATGATCTTCATATCGATCTATTATCCACGTCCGCATCTATTCTTTCTTAGCTAAACGGGTGGAAGATCCATCCAATTTGGTTATATCATGAACTCGAAAAACGGATCTGAATGTGACTGAAATGCACGATCTTCACAGGTATCACTTTTCACGATACCTAAACCTAAAAGGTGGAATAGCGATTTTCGAACCATTTCCTATAAGAGAATGGTTTCCATTACTTTGAGAAATGGATTCTATATCAAACTATAGCTATTGCATTAAAGAAGAAAAGAAACTAATAGAAGTCGAAGACGCGGAATGGTAGTGAATAGAGAAAAAGATTCTTCTGATTTTCTTGTTCCTGAAAATATTCTATCTATCTCCTAGACGCTGTAGAGAATTGAGAATTTTCATGTCTTTCAATTCTCGTACTCGTAATTGGAAAGTTACGGAAGGAGATCCATCATTTTGCAATGAAAACAACATAAAAAACTCTGGACAATTTCGAAATCAGACCAAGCATCTTAATACATATGCAAAAAAATTCATTATTGGCCCACCATTGATTACAAGATTTAGCTTTTATGAATCGCTATTGCTTTGATACGAATAATGGCAGTCGTTTCAGTATGTTAAGGATACAGATGTATCCACAATTCATTTAGAGTTACTTAATAGCCTATTTCTTATACTATATATCTCTCCCGTGAAATTCTCGAGCCGAAAGATGGATGCATATGCTGTGTTTCATTTTGCTAAATGATATCAATTAAATGGTGTATCAATTCTATAAATTGGATATAGCAATAAATAAATCAGCAAAATTCTTTTATTTTAGATAGAAGAAATGTTTCTTCTATCTAAAATAAAAGAATGTACCCTTCTATCCAAATCTAATTTGGATCGATAAAATAAATCCAAATTATAGATTCCAGCAGTAGATGAATAATTGCAAATTTTTGTGTGTACGAGATTCGAATAACTTCAAAATAACTGACATAATTTTTTATTTTTCCTGATCAAAAAAAATACATGAAAAAGAAAGGAGGTAGAAAAATTTTTTGATTTATGGTTAAAGAAGAAAAACAAGAAAACAGGGGTTCTGTTGAATTTCAAGTATTCAGTTTCACCAATAAGATACGGAGACTTGCTTCACATTTGGAATTACACAAAAAAGATTTTTCATCGGAAAGAGGTCTACGAAGACTTTTGGGAAAACGTCAACGTTTGCTGGCTTATTTGGCAAAGAAAAATAGAGTACGTTATAAGAAATTAATAAGTCAGTTGGATATTCGGGAGAAGTAATTTAATCGTTCGATTTTTTTTCTTATTTTATTAGTAGTCTTATAGTAGTCTTAGATTTTGCATTTTGATGAGCCTCGTTTTGAGGAATTCATGGAATAATGAATTAAGGAAGAAAAAAGAATAAGAACAAGGATACATAACATAAAAGAAAGAATAGATAAGACGATATTCGCCCTCCCCCCACATATTTAATTTCTTCTCCTATACAAAAACCAGCAAGACCTACTCCATTGATAATTCCATCAATAATACCTTTATCAAAAAAATGCGTTAGTTCGGAAAATCTTCTTATACCCAGGATAAAGAGCCTAGTATAGAAAACATCTATATAACCGCGATTATATGACCAGCTGTATACCTTTTTTTTTACTTGATCCCAAAAAGAATTTTTTGGATTCCCTTTTACAAGGGAATTTTTAAAATTCAAATTCTGAAAAAAAGAATAAGCGGATCCATAGCATATATATGCTATGAATAGACCAAAAATAGCTAAACTTACAGAAGAAATTGCATTAGTGATAAATTCATATGAATTTATGGAAGAATTAGAACTTTCCTGGAAAAAGCTTATTGAAGGGGTTAGCCACTTTGATAATATGGTTAACTCCGATGTTCCATTATCCATTACTCCATTATCAAAATGGATTCCTATGGATCCAATAAACAAAGTAAAAAGGAGTAATATAAGAAGAGGAAATAACATAGTATTTCCAGTTTCACGAGGATAGACAAAAGTATTTTTAGTTCCAAAGGAAGTACTAAAGAATCCTATCCTATTTCTTGTATTACCAGGAATTTTGGGTATATTTTGTGAAAAAAAAGAAACTCCACTCTTCATTGTTGCTAAAACAAAATCTCTATTGACTCCTTTGGGTATGTTTTTTCCCCACAAGGATATTGAATACAATGAACCCTCTTTAGTACTACTGTAATTTTGAAAATGAACACGCAAATACCCATCAAAAGTAAGTAAATATATTCGAAACATATAAAATGCAGTTAATCCTGCAGTAAAAGAAGCTATTATTCCAAAAAAAGGTGAATACAACCAACTATTACTAAGGATTTCATCTTTGGACCAGAAGCAAGCAAGAGGTGGAATACCACAAAGAGAAAGTGTACCACATAAAAAAGTGGTCCTTGTAATAGGAACATATTTTTTTAAACCACCCATAAGAACCATATTCTGACTTTTATCTGGTGAATATCCAACAAGAGGTTCCATTGAATGAATAACGGATCCGGATCCCAAGAACAATAAAGCTTTCGAATAAGCATGAGTGATCAAATGGAATAAAGCTGCTTGATAAGAACCTATACCTAGAGCTAACATCATATAACCCAATTGAGACATTGTAGAATAAGCTAAGCTTCTTTTAATATCTCTCTGAGCAAGAGCTAAAGTCGCTCCTAAGAAAAGTGTTATTATACCTACTAAGGAAATGAAACTCATTATCCAAGGTAGGGATATGAAAAGAGGAAGAAGTCGAGCTACAAGAAAAATCCCCGCAGCAACCATAGTTGCTGCGTGTATAAGAGCCGAAATAGGAGTGGGTCCTTCCATAGCATCGGGTAACCATACATGAAGAGGGAATTGTGCAGATTTTGCAACTGCACCAAGAAATAATAAAAAAGCACACAAAGTAGTAAGTAATGAATTAATCCCATTATTAGGAATCCAGTTATTAGCTATTTTGAACAAATCCCGAAACTCTAAACTACCTGTTATCCAAAAAAAACCTAAAATTCCTAATAACAAACCAAAATCGCCTACACGATTAGTTACAAAAGCTTTTTGACAAGCACTCGCTGCAATTGGTCGTGTAAACCAAAAGCCTATCAATAAATAGGAACACATTCCCACAAGTTCCCAAAAAAAATAAATTTGTATCAAATTGGAACTAGTAACCAATCCCAACATGGAAGTATTAAAAAAACTTATATAAACGAAAAATCTCAAATATCCCTCATCGTGAGACATGTAATCGTCACTATAAATAAGAACCAAGATTCCTACAGTAGTGATTAGTATTAACATAATAGAAGTAAGGGGGTCGATCAAGTATCCAAATTCTAAGGAAAAATCATTATTGATGGTCCAAGACCATAGATATTGATAGATAGAACTCCCTTTTATTTGTTGAATAGACAGGTGAACTGAGAATACCAAAGCTATACTTAAGAGTAAAACACTAGGAAAAGCCCATATGCGACGAAGATTTTTTGTTGCTGTCGGAATAAGAAAAAGCCCAAACCCCATTGACATAATAACTGGAAGTGGGAGAAGAGGAATTACCCAGGCATATTGATATGTATGTTCCATAAGAAAAGAAATAGCAATTTTTAATTGAAATTTATAGTTCTTTTTTTTCTATAAAATTGTTTCCGATTCACCAAACCTATTCTTATTTCTTTCTGAAGGAATTCAAAAAACAAAATAAGAATAAGAAAAAATACTGGAATTCTAATTTTTCAAAATTTGTCTCATTGAAATATTCCAAAATTCAGAATGGGGTTAGTTGCTTAAATTCAAAAAGTTAATCAAAGAATTTCGTTATTTAGTTATTAGATAAAAAAAGATATTTATGAAAAGACAAAAAAAGATTGAATCAGTTTACTTTCTATTCCTATTCTTTTTTTTCTGTTAAAATGAAATAGCTCTCTTATTTCATAACTGATTGATTTAATTTCAACTATATTTGAATTTTACCTTCGTTTCATCTCCCCATATTATATGAGGGCTTATCCCCCATACCTTAGATTTATATATGGAGTATATTTTATATATAAATTGATTTAAATAGAAAACCATTGTATATAATATATCTTTGTATATATTGTATATTATTAAAACAAAGTCTAAAATATATATATGAAAAATACGCGAAAAACTCTTATCTTATCCACATTAGACAAAATGAAATAAAAAAGAATTTCAAATTTCATTATCTTTCAGTATCTAAGTATAAATACTAAGAAAAAACAGAAAGAAGGATTGATTTGCGACAATAGATGTCTTTCACATACAACTAGAAAAAACTAATTCCCCTTTTGAATGGCAGTTCCAAAAAAACGTACTTCGATGTCAAAAAAGCGTATTCGTAAAAATATTTGGAAGAAAAAAACATATTTTTCCATAGTACAATCTTATTCCTTAGCAAAATCAAGATCATTTTTGAGCGGCAACGAGCATCCAAAACCAAAAGGTTTTTCTGGGTAACAAACAAATAATCAGGTTTTGGAATAATCTGAATTGACCGATCCCAAAGAAATTCCAATTATTTAATATGAATGAATAATTTGGATTAATTAATGAATGTACTTTATGTGTTGAGTTCCTGGGTCTAATATTCTTAGAACTAATCCCTCTGTTATTCTGTTATATAGAACATTAGTATATTGTGTCCTCAGTATTCTTTTCCAATCAAAGAACTTTTGATAATAGAATCCTCATAAAAAAATAGGAGGATTCCATTATCAAAAGTAGAGTATTCTTGCAATAGGATTTAGAATTTCTACCTAGCTTATTCAAAATTCACAAATAAATTGATTTAGGACTGATAAATCATATTAATAAGAGCATAAAGGCTTTGACTCTAGAAACTTTTCACAATACAAAACTCTTTATATTTAATGATGAAATTCGAATTTTCCTAAATTCTATGGATTCTCCCAATCTCGACGATTCGAGAGAAAATAACTATTATTCTTTTAAGTTAACTATTAACTATTATTTCAAGTTAGCCGCCATGGTGAAATTGGTAGACACGCTGCTCTTAGGAAGCAGTGCTCAAGCATCTCGGTTCGAGTCCGAGTGGCGGCATTCTCGAAAAAGAATACAATAGATTAGAAAATGGATTCAATTCGAAATTTCCAATTTTGTAATGGGACCTTCTCCTTATGCTATTTGCAACTTTAGAACATATACTAACTCATATCTCTTTCTCAACTATTTCAATTGTGATTACGATTCATTTGATAACCTTATTAGTTCGTGAACTTAGGGGATTACGTGATTCGTCAGAAAAAGGAATGATAGCGACTTTTTTCTCTATAACAGGATTCTTAGTTTCTCGTTGGGTTTCTTCGGGACATTTTCCATTAAGTAATTTATATGAGTCATTGATCTTCCTTTCATGGGCTCTGTATATTCTTCATACTATTCCGAAGATACAGAACTCTAAAAATGATTTAAGCGCAATAACTACACCAAGTACTATTTTAACGCAAGGCTTTGCCACGTCAGGTCTTTTAACTGAAATGCATCAATCTACAATACTAGTACCTGCTCTACAATCTCAGTGGTTAATGATGCATGTCAGTATGATGTTACTAAGCTATGCAACTCTCTTGTGCGGATCCTTATTATCCGCCGCTCTTCTAATCATTAGATTTCGAAAGAATTTCGATTTCTTTTCTAAAAAGAAAAAAAAAAAATTACTTAAAACATTTTTATTTAATGAGATTAAATATTTCTATGCAAAAAGAAGTGCCTTAAAAAACACCTCTTTTCCTTCATTTCCAAATTATTACAAATATCAATTAACTGAGCGTTTGGATTCTTGGAGTTATCGTGTTATTAGTCTAGGGTTTACCCTTTTAACCATAGGTATTCTTTGTGGAGCAGTATGGGCTAATGAGGCGTGGGGATCCTATTGGAATTGGGATCCTAAGGAAACTTGGGCATTTATTACCTGGACCATATTTGCAATTTATTTACATAGTAGAACAAATCCAAATTGGAAGGGTACGAATTCCGCATTTGTAGCTTCGATAGGATTTCTTATAATTTGGATCTGCTATTTTGGTATCAATCTTTTAGGAATAGGTTTACATAGTTATGGTTCATTTACATTACCATCTAAATGATTACATAAGATAAAACATTGATAAAATGAAGGTTTTTTCGCATTTTTGTTTGATTTGCGAACCCCTAGACGTTCAAAGGGGTTCGCAAAAATGCGAAATAGATCTAATTAGACTTTTTACTTTTTTCGGAATTTTTTGGTTTTTCCATTATGAAATATAGAGCGGACTAGTTAAAAAAAGAAAATCTATTTAGGATAATAATTGGATAAGAGAGCCTCTACCCTGTCAACGGATAGCGAGAGAACAAAATCTGGATAAATACCAATTCCTATTACTGGTAAAAAGATACAGATTAAAAGAAAGAGTTCTCGTGGTCCAGAATCCACAAAATTTGCGTTTGGAACATGAAATAACTTGTATCCATAGAACATCTGGCGTAACATAGATAATAAATAAATAGGAGTTAATATCATTCCAATTGCCATTAGAAAAGTAATTAACATTTTTGGCATTAACAAAAATTTTGGACTAGTAATTAGTCCAAAAAATACTACTAATTCTGCAACAAAACCGCTCATTCCTGGTAAGGCAAGAGAAGCCATTGAAAAGCTACTAAACATAGTAAACATTTTTGGCATTGGTATAGATATCCCTCCCAGTTCTTCGAGATAAACAAGACGCATTCTATCACAAGCCGTTCCTGCCAAGAAAAATAGTGTAGCACCGATAAATCCATGGGATAATATTTGTAAAATAGCTCCATTTAGTCCAATGTTGGTTATGGAACCAATTCCTATAATTATGAAACCCATGTGAGATACGGAGGAGTAGGCTATTCTTTTTTTGAAATTTCGTTGACCAAGAGAAGTTGAAGCTGCATAGATTATTTGCACCGCTCCTATTATTACCAACCAGGGGGAAAATAGATAATGAGCATGAGGTAACAATTCCATATTGATCCGAATCAATCCGTATGCTCCCATCTTTAATAGGATTCCTGCTAAAAGCATACATGTACTGTAATGTGCTTCCCCGTGGGTATCTGGTAACCACGTATGTAGAGGTATAATCGGCAATTTGACAGCATAAGCAATAAGGAAGCCAAAATAAAGTAGTATTTCCAATGTCGCAGGGTATGATTGATTAATCAATCGTTCCAAGTCTAATCTCGGTTCGTTAGAACCATATAAGCCCATACCCAGAACTCCGATTAAGAAAAAAATGGAACCGCCTGCAGTATACAAAATAAACTTGGTAGCTGAATATAAACGCCTTTTTCCCCCCCACATGGATAAAAGTAAGTAAACAGGAATTAATTCTAATTCCCACATAATAAAAAAAAGTAAAAGGTCTCGTGAAGAAAATAATCCTATTTGACCACTATACATTGCTAGCATCAGGAAATAGAATAATCGCGAATTCCGGGTAATTGGCCAAGCCGCTAAAGTAGCTAAAGTAGTGATAAATCCTGTCAATAAAACGGATCCTAATGAAAGTCCATCGATTCCCAATCTCCAGTGGAAATCAAAAACATCTATCCATTTATAATCCTCCCTTAATTGGATTAAGGGATCCTCTAATTGGAAATGATAACAGAATGCATAAGTCATTAGAAGGAATTCTAATAAACAAATAGATATAGTATACCACCTAACGATTTTGTTTCCTTTATGGGGTAAAAAGAAAATTAATGAACCTGCAAATATCGGCAAAACAACAAGTATTGTTAACCAAGGAAAATAACTCATGATAAAGTAATAAAGACAAGATACGTTTTGACCAGAAAAGCCCATGCTCGATTATTTTGAGCACAGGCTTCTTCGGTAAAGAGGAATCAGACGATTCAAGTGGAGTTTTTTGTAACGTATCAATAAGATAGAGCCATGCTGCGGGTTGTTTCAGGTCCTAAATAAACGCGGACACTTAAAAAATCTGTTGGGCAGGCGGATTCGCATCTCTTACAACCCACACAATCTTCGGTTCTCGGCGCAGAAGCAATTTGCTTGGCTTTACATCCATCCCAAGGTATCATTTCTAATACATCTGTTGGACAAGCTCGTACACATTGAGTGCATCCTATACATGTATCATAAATTTTTACAGAATGTGACATTGGATCTAGAAATTTTCCTTTTCAATATAACAATTTTCGATCTGGTAAAAATGAAATTAGTACTATATAAGTTATATGTATTGTAGACACCAGACGAAGCAATGGTTTATCCAAACTTTAATAAATATATTTCTTAATCTGTTTGTGAGAAAGCGTGAAAAGAGCCAAGAGACTTGAATTTAAGGCTTCAACAGTCATAATTATACGAATTCTACATATTAATTTGAATTAGCCAATAAATTGGCTATTATCTTTGCAATATAAATTATTGCAATTTGAATATTGCAATATCAATGAATTGCAAAAATGCAAAATTCGATAAGTAAAAAAGAATACTCTGAAATAACCTACTTCAAAAATGGGTATTCTCAAATAAAAATAAGAAAAGAAGACTCAATTTTATTAATCTTAATGTTCCATATTAGTATATATGCGCCTTTGTTTAGAGGATTCTATGCCTAATTATTCAAAAAATTAGATTGATTGATACGAGTTGATTTCCTGTTACGATGGATGGACGAAAGAATGGATAGTCCAATAGCTGCTTCAGCAGCCGCAAGGGCTATAACAAAAATTGCGAAAATGTCTCCTTTTAATTGGCGACTATCAAATAGAGCAGAAAATGTTACGAGATTTAGATTAATTGAATTCAGTATAAGTTCAAGACATATTAGAGCTCTAACCATGTTTCGGCTTGTAATCAATCCATAGATACCAATCGAAAATAAATAGACACTCAAAAAAAGTACATGCTCAAACATCATTAACTAACTCCTTATCAATCTCGATTCATTTCAATATGAGGACAAGAATTGAACCGATTCAATTAATTAGAATAGAACAATTACGCAACAAAAGAGAAAAGAGAGTATTTGTTGTGTTGACAGTAGATGGATTTTACTAAATCAAAATTGTTTTATTCTTTAGTTATTTTTTTAGATTTGAAATTCTAATAATTTATTATTGTCGAGCCATAGTAATTGCACCTATTAAAGAAACTAGAAGAATTAGGGAAATGAGTTCAAACGGAAGATAAAAATCGGTTGCTAAATGAATCCCAATTTGTTGAACGTTATTTATGAGACCCTGTTCTACTATTTGGTTTGATCTTGTAGTCCAAAGAATTCCATACCATGACGTATCTGGGATAGTAGTCATTAGTGAAAAAGGAATAGTTATAGAAACGAGTGAAGTAAACCCATCTCCAATAGTCCAATAATTCTTATCTTTAGACCACTCTGAGCCATTTACAAACATTACAGCAAATATGATCAAGACATTTATGGCTCCCACATAAATAAGAAGTTGTGCGACAGCTACAAAGTAGGAATTCAATAAAAAATAGAATAAGGATATACAAACAAGAACTAATCCCAGCGAAAAGGCAGAATAAATTGGGTTGGTAAGTAATACTACTCCTAGACCCCCTAGTAGAAGAACAAATCCCCCAAATAGCACAAGAATCTCATGTATTGGTCCAGGTAAATCCATTATGGATAAGAAGAAATTAATAGTATAAAATTTTTCATGAACTGAATAAAACTAAAAGATTCAAGGAAAGAAAAAAGGGATTAGAATATTTATATATAAATTGTATAGTTAGAAATCACATCACAAAAATAAACTCTGATTTTAAATCATGAATAATTTGTAATAAGCAGTAGTTATTCATTTTTCTTTATAGTTAGTAAAAAACTATTGGATTTTTCTAACAAAAATATCCTAGTACCTAGTAATCAGTAATCGTTCTTGAATTCCAAGATTTTTCTTCGTCTATTTTACTTTGAGGCGAATTCCTAATTGTTTGAATTGTGTAATCTCCCATTATGGAGACTGGTAACCGACCCAAAGCAATTTGATTGTAATTCAACTCATGACGATCATAAGTAGAAAGTTCATATTCTTCAGTCATTGATAAACAGTTTGTCGGACAATATTCAACACAGTTACCACAAAATATACAAACTCCAAAATCAATACTATAATTAAGCAATTGTTTCTTTTTAATATCCTTTTCAAATCTCCAATCTACAAGGGGTAGATCTATTGGGCATACACGAACACATACTTCACAAGCAATACATTTATCAAATTCAAAGTGTATTCGCCCGCGGAAACGCTCTGATGTAATTGATTTTTCATAAGGGTAGTGAATCGTTATAGGTAAACGATTTGTGTGAGATAAGGTAATTATGAAACCTTGACCAATGTATCTTGCGGCACGTATTGTTTGTTGACCATAACTAATGAACCCAGTTATCATAGGGAACATATTCTAAATATCTATGAAAAAGGTATGTTTCTTTCTCTTGTTTGAGAGAACTTTTGTGTTGAAGATATTCTTACTGTTATTGTATTATCTTATTTATAGTGAAACTAGTTGGGAAGAAGTTGTTAATAAGAGATTGCCCAGAGAAATAGGTAAAAGAAATTTCCATCCAAGATTTAATAACTGATCCATTCTCATCCGGGGTAAAGTCCATCTTATTGTGATAGAAATGAAGAGAAATAAAAAAGCTTTAGTTAATGTAATAAGGATACCCATTATTATTTCCAAAATTCCCACAATTTTACTCATTTGGAAAAATCCAAAAAAGGATATATAGGGAATAGAAAAATTCCACCCGCCTAAGTAGAGAACAGTTACAAATAAAGAGGAAACTAATAAATTTAGGTAAGAAGCTAGATAAAATAAACCGTATTTAATACCGGAATATTCGGTTTGATAACCCGCTACTAATTCTTCCTCTGCTTCTGGTAAATCAAAGGGTAATCTTTCACATTCTGCCAAAGAAGAAATTAGAAAAACTAGAAAACCTATAGGCTGACGCCAAAGATTCCATCCAAAAAAACCATATTTTGACTGTGCTTCAACTATATCAACCGTACTTGAACTGTTAGATAATCATAGTCGATGATAACATCACAGTTCCCACCGCTATTCCAAAACCGTACATGAAACCTTAGCTTCATACGGCTCCTCTATGATCAGAAAAAAGGATTATTTCTTTTCGATCTTATCCCCCGAGCGTAGGTAGAATTAGGTAAGATAAAATTGATTGGAAAGTCCTAAATTAGACCAAAGCAATTCCGTCTGCTAAAATAATAAAAAAGAGCTTCCGAATTGATCTTATCCTTTATATAATAAAATAACAGTTTTTTCTTGTTCAGTAATAACTTAATATTGGAATAAAACACTCGTTATAGCAATTAATAAATGAAAAGAATTGGTTATTAGTTGATGACAAATTCAATTCTGTATGAATATAGATAAAAGAAAGAATAAATAAAGATCTTTTTTTGTATTGCATTACATATCTTTTGTCCTATTCTTCTTTCCCGGAGAAGGGGATACTTAAAAAGAAAAAAGAAATAAAGGGTTAATTCGTTCTTGATAGCTATTTCCTTAACAAGTGAATGGGAATATACTCTGGATCGGAATCCGAAGAAAGTACTACTTGATCATTTCCACCAATTTCAAGTCCTTATTATGATTCCTTTTATGAGAAAAAATGTCTAATGATTTAGATTCTCTCATTACTAATCCTTTATGTACTTTAGTGTTCCTAATCCCTCACTAACTTTTTATGGATTCTTTTATATGATTATAAGTTCTAGTAAAAACTACAAATATTCTAGTAATGTAATTCCATATCGCGAATCCTTTATTCTTGCCCGCTTCAAGATATGATGACTAATCAAACAATCTCAATCTTGGGGTAAAGAGTTTACACTGCTTATATTTTCTTCAACTTTTTCTTGTACGTAGGAAATGAGATTTTTTATTTTTACTACAAATTAATAAGCTGTTTTGTTTCACTCATATAGCTATCTAGTTTAACTTACCAACCTGAATACAGAATAAGAAAAGGAAAATAAGTATTCAATGGATTTTAGAGGAAAAGCTTCCTTTTTAACGAATCACACGTAGAGATATTGCTAGCACACAAAAAGTTAATGGTATTTCATAACTAATAGATTGAGCAGCTGCTCGTAGACCACCTGAAAAAGAATATTTATTATTTGAGCTATATCCTGCCATAAGAAGACCAATAGGAGCAATACTTGAAATGGCAATCCATAAAAAAACACCAATACTAAGATCAGCTAAAACAAAATGATATCCAAAAGGGATAACTAAAAAACTTAATAAAACGGATATGACTGCTATAGAGGGTCCAATGCTAAATAAAGGAATCTCTCCCCGGGATGGGAGGATATCCTCTTTAAAAATCAGCTTAGTTCCATCTGCTATAGCTTGAAGCAGTCCTAGGGGACCAGCATATTCAGGACCAATACGTTGTTGTATCGATGCGGATATTTCTCTTTCTAACCACACAATTACAAGTACTTCTATTGTGATTCCCAGTAGGAGGGTCAAAATAGGTAGAATCCATATCAGTCCATAGACTTCTTTTAATAATTCCGATTTCGAAAAAGAATTGATAGTTTCTACCTCTACCCTATCTATTATCATTTTAACGATCAACTTCCCCCATAATGATATCTATACTACCTAATATCGTCATGATATCAGCCAATTTCATTTTTTTAACTAGTTGAGGAAGAATTTGTAAATTAATAAAACCGGGTGGACGAATTTTCCATCTCCAGGGGAAAAGACTGTCATCTCCTACCAGATAAATTCCTAATTCACCTTTTGGAGCTTCTACTCTTACATAAAGCTCTTGCTTTGATAATTCAAAATTTGGGGAAGGTTTTTTACCAAGAAATCTATATTCAAAATCATTCCATTCCGAATTCTTTGCTTTCTTAAAGCGTCGGGCTTCTAAATTCTCATAAGGGCCCCCAGGAATTTTCTCTACAGCCTGTTGAATAATTTTGATGGATTCCTTCATTTCACCAATTCGTACTAAATAGCGAGCTAATGAATCCCCTTCTTTTTGCCATTGGACTTTCCAATCGAATTGATTGTAAGACTCATAGGTATCAATTTTACGAAGATCCCATTGTATTCCAGAAGCTCGTAACATTGGTCCCGATAAGCCCCAATTTACAGCTTCTTCTCCGCTAATAAAACCTACTCCTTCAACTCGTTCTAAAAAAATAGGATTCTGTGTAATAAGTTGTTGATATTCAACAACTCCTCGTAAAAAATAATCACAGAAATCTAAACATTTATCCATCCATCCATAAGGTAGATCAGCAGCAACTCCTCCGATGCGAAAGTAATTATGCATCATTCGCATACCTGTAGCAGCTTCAAATAGATCATATATCAATTCTCTCTCTCTAAAAATGTAGAAAAAAGGAGTCTGTGCGCCGAGATCCGCCATAAAAGGTCCAAGCCATAACAAGTGAGAAGCTATACGGCTCAATTCTAACATAATTACCCGAATATAGCTGGCTCTTTGAGGTATTTGAATATTCTCTAAGAATTCTGGTGCATTTACCGTTATTGCTTCTGTAAACATAGTAGCTAAATAATCCCACCGTGTTACATAAGGCAAGTATTGTATAATAGTTCTGTTTTCTGCGATTTTTTCCATTCCTCTGTGTAAATAGCCTAATATGGGTTCACAATCAACAACATCTTCACCATCGAGAGTAACGATCAGTCGAAGAACACCGTGCATTGATGGGTGCTGAGGGCCCATATTGACTATCATTAAATCTTTTCTTGTAAACGGTAGACTCATATTCTTTTTTCTTCCTTAATTCATTATTCCATGAATTCCTCAAAACGAGGCTCATCAAAATGCAAAATCTAAGACTACTATAAGACTACTAATAAAATAAGAAAAAAAATCGAACGATTAAATTACTTCTCCCGAATATCCAACTGACTTATTAATTTCTTATAACGTACTCTATTTTTCTTTGCCAAATAAGCCAGCAAACGTTGACGTTTTCCCAAAAGTCTTCGTAGACCTCTTTCCGATGAAAAATCTTTTTTGTGTAATTCCAAATGTGAAGCAAGTCTCCGTATCTTATTGGTGAAACTGAATACTTGAAATTCAACAGAACCCCTGTTTTCTTGTTTTTCTTCTTTAACCATAAATCAAAAAATTTTTCTACCTCCTTTCTTTTTCATGTATTTTTTTTGATCAGGAAAAATAAAAAATTATGTCAGTTATTTTGAAGTTATTCGAATCTCGTACACACAAAAATTTGCAATTATTCATCTACTGCTGGAATCTATAATTTGGATTTATTTTATCGATCCAAATTAGATTTGGATAGAAGGGTACATTCTTTTATTTTAGATAGAAGAAACATTTCTTCTATCTAAAATAAAAGAATTTTGCTGATTTATTTATTGCTATATCCAATTTATAGAATTGATACACCATTTAATTGATATCATTTAGCAAAATGAAACACAGCATATGCATCCATCTTTCGGCTCGAGAATTTCACGGGAGAGATATATAGTATAAGAAATAGGCTATTAAGTAACTCTAAATGAATTGTGGATACATCTGTATCCTTAACATACTGAAACGACTGCCATTATTCGTATCAAAGCAATAGCGATTCATAAAAGCTAAATCTTGTAATCAATGGTGGGCCAATAATGAATTTTTTTGCATATGTATTAAGATGCTTGGTCTGATTTCGAAATTGTCCAGAGTTTTTTATGTTGTTTTCATTGCAAAATGATGGATCTCCTTCCGTAACTTTCCAATTACGAGTACGAGAATTGAAAGACATGAAAATTCTCAATTCTCTACAGCGTCTAGGAGATAGATAGAATATTTTCAGGAACAAGAAAATCAGAAGAATCTTTTTCTCTATTCACTACCATTCCGCGTCT